AACGCTTACAATTTCCAGGAATTAGTCACTTCAACGGTCTTTGATGGTTATACGGGTACCAAAAGTACGAATGAGATGGATCTTTGTTTTCCCAACCATTATTTTTAGTCCCGATACCAATAAGGAAAAGGGTTATTTATAACAAAGTTTTCGTGTTGTTGATTCCTAGGTGTAGTGCTTTTTCCCCGATGCCATCTATTGGTACTAATGAAGTAGGATTGAGAACCTATAGATGTAACCTTTTGCTTAATACTCAAATAAATAATTAAAGCATCTAAGGCTGCATAAATCGAGGATACACGACAGAAGGAATTGATCTATCTCTAAACTTCACCTTCACCAAGCGTAGGTTTCTTTCACTCATTTGTTTTTTTAGATTTATAACTACGTTCTTTTTCTCGTAAAAATGAGAGGTAAAAAAACAAAAACAAGAAAAAAATCAAATCGCACCATCTCTGTAATAGGTAAATGCCTTTTTTTCTCCTGAAGTTGTCGGAATTATTCGTAATAAAATATTGGCTACAATGGAAGAGGTCTTATCAATAAAATTTCCATTTATTCGAGATCTAGGCATAATTAGTAATTCATTGTATAATTCTTCTCATCCTCCTTCGGGGAAAACGATCCCACAAAAAAGGAATTGTACAGTACAAAATAACATAAAAACAGACTCATTGGAAAAAATGTGGATCCCAATTTGTATCCCCTTTTGGACAAAGATGAAATGAAATAGTTTAATTAGATTAGATTTCATTACAATTTTGTAGTATACCAATGACCAAAACTCTGTACTATTTAATCTAAGTTGAATAACCAAGTTTCTTATGGATTTTGATAACTCGAGAAGTTTTAATTTGGTTATGATAAAAAAAAAAGGAAAAAGAATGTAATAGTCATTCCATGATAAAATCAAATTCAAAGAAATTAACCATCCTTTTTGTTTGCATAACGTGTATGTGCCACGCATACAATTGAAAGATAAAAATGAATCGGACGATTCATGAATTTTGAATAGATCCACGGGGTAGCTGATGAAATAAGTTGTTGTAAATAAATATGAAATTGGAAAAATTTTCTTCTTATGGAACCATTTATGGAACCATCGAACGGTCATACCTGTACTGCAATTAAGATGAATGACTCGCTATTCATTCAGGTTTTGGTCAAAAATAAGATTATGTAGGAGAGATGGCCGAGTGGTTCAAGGCGTAGCATTGGAACTGCTATGTAGACTTTTGTTTACCGAGGGTTCGAATCCCTCTCTCTCCGTTTCTTTTCATTCATCAACGTTACCAACTACAATGTATCAAATCAAATAAGAACTGATATCATTATCATTATTATAATAATAAGACCCTGAATTTCATAGAGATTCTCTATCCCTAATTACATCCCCGTGATACGTGAATTAGACAGGGCACAAGGTACTCTATTTACTTCAGCGAAAGGAGTCAAAATTGTATGAACCTTGCTTTTTTATTTTCGTTAGAATCAAGTCTGACGGGAATAATATTCTACGACCAACAATTCATTTATTTTCAAACCAATCAATTTACTATCTATTATTTGATTTACAAATCCTTTATATTGTAAGGAGTCAATAGTCAAATGGTTTGGTAATTCCCCGTGGAGGGATGAAACAAGAGAATTTTGAATCAGAGCTTTCGATCTTTCTTTATCCTTCGTAGTAATAATATCTCGGGGTTTGCAACGATAACTCGGTATATCCACTATACGACCATTAACTAAAATGTGTCTATGGTTCACTAATTGTCTGGCTCCAGGAATGGTCGAAGCCATACCTAATCGAAAAATTATGTTATCCAAACGCATCTCAAGTAGTTGTAGTAAAACCCGGCCTGTTGACCCTTTGGCTTTTCCAGCAATATGCACATATTTCAGTAATTGTCGCTCTGTCAGACCATAATGAAAACGCAATTTCTGTTTCTCTTCTAAACGAATACGATATTGCGATTTTTTTCCAGAGCGTAATTGGGTTTGAAAATCACTTCTGGATCTGGGTCTTTTACTAGTGAGTCCCGGTAAAGCCCCCAGCCGGCGTATTTTTTTGAAACGAGGTCCTCGGTAACGAGACATATAAAGGCTCCTTTTTTATTCATTTTCATTTGACAAAAAAATCTAAATTCAGACTGAACTAAAGGATCAGCAAAACAAAACTCAATAAAATCAATTTTATCAAAATTCGGATTTTTTGTATATATATAATTCAAGTAAAAACTACGTTTTCCAATTTCTTCTGTAGATATCTAATTGTTCTAGTCAACTTTTTTATTCATAGCTATAGCTGCAAGTTACCATGACATAATAGATTGGTGACCCTACATTTAGAGAAAGTGAGAGTAGAGATTTTCAATCATCGAAATAAAAAGAGCCGGCTATCGGAATCGAACCGATGACCATCGCATTACAAATGCGATGCTCTAACCTCTGAGCTAAGCAGGCGGATATAAAAGCAATACTGTATAGGAATACAGTAAACTTGGGATCTTAGTTATTACCTATTGAAATTTCTCCTATTTCTTAGTTATTTTTATATTCTATTTATATCTAGATAAATTAGATATTGAAATAGAAATTCAATTCCATATATATGGAATATATGAAAGAAAAAAAAAAAAAAAAAAATGAAATTCAAAAATAAAAAATATTAGTATAGAAAATCCAAAAAGAATTTACATTAATTAAAGAAAATATGAGATTTAAATTATTATATTAATCTATTTATATAGGAGAATCAATATTATTTAGAATGAGATTCTATTTATTTTTTCATTTATTCTTTATCATATTAATAATGAAATAAAAAAATAAAATATGAAATTCAAGAATATTCTGATTCTGATCATTTTAGAAAAATTCAAATCATATTATGAATAATTCATTTATTATCATTAGAATAATCTCATTCTAATCGTGGAACTAGAAAACTATATTGAAATCTCAATTTCAAGCAACGAAACTATCTATTATCTATATCCTATATATCCTAATAGATACAGAATGAAAAGAGAATCATATTCTATTTCTTTATATTCGAAGAATTTGAATAATGGAAATTCATGAATAAAACTGATGAAAAATTTGGATTCTATCATTAGGCACAAGAGGACGAAAAAAAAAAAAAGAATGAATAATGAATATTGACCGTTCCACTATTTTAAATAGTACCGTAAAAATGGAAAATTAGGAAAGGGATAAATATATCCCACATATATCAATCCATATTGAATTGCGGATACATCAATGATAGAATCATTCGGATTGAAACAAATAGGATTCATCCAATAGAGATTAAATGATAGTAGGGGATGGGCAAAAAAATAAAAGAGCAACATACACTTTTTTGATATAGAAATCATTACCTAATGAATTACTTAGTGACAAGATCAATGAAAGAGGTGGATAGAATTACAAATGGATTTTTTTTTTCAAAGCAAGGGGATATGGCGAAATTGGTAGACGCTACGGACTTGATTGGATTGAGCCTCGGTATGGAAACCTGCTAAGTGTTAACTTCCAAATTCAGAGAAACCCTGGAATTAAAAATGGGCAATCCTGAGCCAAATCTTTTTTTTTTTTTATCAAAAAAAAAAAACGGAAAATGAGAATAAAAAGAGATAGGTGCAGAGACTCAATGGAAGCTGTTCTAACGAATGAAATTGACTACGTTAGATTAGTAGCTAAAATCCTTATATCAAAAGAAAAGATCAAAATGACAGAAAGGATAATCTTATATACCTAATACGTACGTCTAGATACTGACATAGCAAACGATTCATCGCATTTCTTTCTTATTTATATCACATATGACTATTATCTTATCTATTATTAGTATAATAGTAGAAGTGTATTAGTATGAGTATAGGATAAGGTTTCTATAGAAACCCCCTATTTATATTCTATATTGATTATAATGATATACTATGAAAAATTATTGAAGAGTTATTGTGAATCAATTCTCATTGAAGTTGAAAAAAGAATTGAATTCTCATATTCAGTTCAGTGATCAAATTATTCATTCCAGAGTTTGATAGATCTTTTGAAGATTAATCGGACGAGAATAAAGAGAGAGTCCCATTTTACATGTAAATAAAAACAACAATGAAATTTAGAGTAAGAGGAAAATCCGTCGAATTTGAAAATCGTGAGGGTTCAAGTCCCTCTATCCCCAATAAAAAGCCCATTTGACTTCCTCAATATGTTCTTTCACAAATGGATCCGAAGAGAAATTTTCGTATATTATTCCAATTGCAATCCAATTTAATTTGTATAGATACGATACCTGCACAAATGAACATATATGTTCAAGGAATAAAAGATAGTCTTCTTTTTGAAGATCTAAGAAATTCAGGGGGCTAGGTCCAATTTGTTAAGACTGTCTTTTTTAGTTCTTTTCATTGACATAGATACAAGTACTCTGCTAGGATGATGCACGGAAAATGGTCGGGATAGCTCAGTTGGTAGAGCAGAGGACTGAAAATCCTCGTGTCACCAGTTCAAATCTGGTTCCTGACACGTGAATAATGTATTGGATAGATATTCATACCTCATACAAATGAAATTCATTGAGACGGGTCGGAATAAACATTCTTTACTTTCTTTTTCATTTTTTCCTCTCTGTTTATACTTAAAACAGTATGTTAAATTTTCGTATATGTATATATCAAGAGCTAAAAAGATTCAATCAAAGAGTGAAAGGATAAAAAGAGAAAGGATGTATTTCAGACACAGTACAAAGAAACTCCGATTCTTTTCATTTTGCATTTCGTATTTTCTTTCCTATTTTTTTGTCACTCTTGCTCAAGTGACTTTCTGGGATCCCCACTAAGCGATGTGTGCGGTAAAAAGTTTATCGTACAAAAATTTTTTGAGTCATCCTATCGTTTCTGCTCATATAAAATGTATATGATGTCCCCCCGGCGGGGGAATAGCAATGAAAGCCTCTTTTTCATTTTTATTTTAGCCCATTCACAAGACGA